GTGGTGAGGTTGGAGTAGGGCAAGGGGGTTTAGCAAGTGGATTTGGAGGATCGGTGGATAAGGTAAAGGTTGTGGGGGGTTCAGATTCGTAGTCCTTTTCATTTGGTTGAGATGAGTCCTTGACCTATTTTATGCTCTGTAAGAGCTGTTTGTGTGGTTGTTGGGTTTTTGGATTGGATTTCTGGAGGTTCTTTGGTTTTACTAGTTTGTTCTGTCGGATTGTTGATTTTGGTTTTGTTTCAGTGGTGGCGGGATGTAGTTCGTGAAAGAGATCAGGGTTGACATACTAGTTTTGTGGCTAGGAATATTCGTTTAGGTATGGTTTTGTTTATTTTATCTGAGGTTATGTTTTTTTTTAGGTTTTTTTGAGCGTTTTTTAGGTCTAGATTAGTGCCTGGTATTGAGGGGGGTGCAGTTTGGCCTCCTGTGGGGGTTGTGCCACTGAATCCATTTAGGATTCCTTTGCTAAATACGTCTGTGTTATTGGGGTCTGGGGTTAGGGTTACTTGGGCTCATCATGCGTTGATAGCTGGGGATCGTAGTGAAGTTTTGTATGGGTTGTTTTTTACTGTTGTTCTGGGGTTATATTTTACCGTATTACAAGTTTTTGAGTATTATGAATGTTCTTTTACTATTGCTGATGGTGTGTATGGGTCTTTATTTTATGTGATGACTGGGTTTCATGGAATGCATGTTGTTATTGGCACTATTATATTGTTAGTGTGTTTGTGACGTTGTTTTAATTATGGGTTTTCTAGTGAGCGACACTTAGGGGTAGAGGTTAGGCTTTGGTATTGGCATTTTGTAGATGTTGTTTGGATTTTTTTATTTTTGTGTGTTTATTGGTGAGGTGGTTAATGGTATATTAGGAGTAATGAGAGTGGTTTTGTAGGGGGTTGAATGTAAATGTTGGTAGATATTTTTTCTTCTTTGGATTACTATACGGATAATGCTAGAAAGTTTTTTGAGTTGAGTTGCAGGTATTTTGGAATTTTGATTGGGGGGTTTGTTTTTTACCCGTATAAGTCTAAGTTTTGGGTGGTAGAGTCTGGGTTCTCGTTGGCTTTAGTTAGGGTATTGTCTGTGGTGTTTGGGGTTATTAAAGATTGCAATGGTGGTCGTTTTGGTGGTCTTAGTCTTGGTTATGTGGGTGTTTTTCTTAGGGTTATTTATTTAAATTTTAGTGGGATGGTGCCAGGAAGCTTTGGTGCGACTAGTCAATTATCTGTTGGGGTTTTTTTGGGTTTGGTTTGGTGGTTTTGATCTGTTATAAGGGGGTTTTCTTTGAATTGTAAGGAGTCTTTAGGACATTTGTTGCCTGTTGGAACTCCTTGAGTTTTGTGCCCATTAATGATTTTAATTGAAACTGTTAGGTTATTGATTCGGCCAATTACTTTATCGGTTCGTTTGGTTGCTAATATAACAATAGGTCATTTGGTTTTGAGGTTAATGGGTGACAGTATGATTGGTATTGGTAGTTTAGTTGTGGGTGGTTATGTGTTGTTTGAGTTTTTTGTGTGTAGGTTGCAGGCTTATGTATTTACTCTTTTGGTTAGGTTGTATAGGTCTGATCATCCTGATCACAATCATGAGAGATAAAGTGGACTATATGGGGAGTTGTGTATCTCTAATGCTAAGGTGGCGTCAACTTATGCCTCAACTCAGACCTATTTCTTGGGTGTTGGTTTCTTTATTTGTGTTGGTAATGGTTATTTCTGTTGGAATTAAAGTTTGGTGAAGTGGTGGGGTTATGGTGTATGAAGTGACAGTTCCTTTAAAAATGGGTAAGGCTTTAAATTCTCGTTCATTTATGTGAGGACTGGGGTCGTTTTAGTTTTGATTAATTTAGAGGGTTAGTCTTGAGAAATAAAGACGTAAGGTTGTCGGCTTTAAGCAGCTATGGTTGTAAAGTATAGCACTCTCTAGCTAACAATGCGTGGGGTCTGAGAACTGGTTCGTTGAGTTGAGTACGGGCTTAGTAATTACCCCATTATAACTATAGGTATGTTGGTTTATACTGGCGCGGTAATTTTTGGATTTATTCGTGGTCTTATTCATTTAGAGGAATACTTTAAGGAGAAGCAAGAAAAGAAAGAAAAAATAGAAAAAATATTAAAAGAGAAGTTTGAGGCTAAAAAAAAGACAAAAAAAATAAATATTGTTAGTAAAAAAGCTGGGGGGGTGGCTAAAATAGAGGGAGTTAAGAAGCTTAATAAAAAGACTAAGAAAATTACTGTTGAAGAAAATGGAGTGGATGGGGGTGCTAAAAATGTTGTTAAAAAGAAAAAGACTATTGTTGTTAAAGATGTGGTAGGTGGGGAGACCAATAGTACTAAGAAAAAAAAGATTATTACTTTGAAAGGTAAGGTAGGTGGGGATACCAAGAATATTGAAAATAATAAGGTTGTTGTTAAAGATGCGGTAAGGGGTGAGGCTAAAAATACCGTTAAGAAGAAAGTTGTTGTTAACAAGAAAGCTAATAAAAAGAAGAGTAAGGTAGTGGTTAAGAAAAAGCCTAAGGGGGATAATGGAAGGGCTGAGTAGAGTATTTGTTTTTGTGGATGGTTTTGTTTGTTGTTTTATGCTTGTTTTGGGGGTGGTTTGTGTTACATTTCAGCGTCATAGGTTTTTAGGGATTTTGCTTGGGTTTGAGATTTTAGGGCTTACTATATTTTATTGTTTTTTTATTTTTTGAGGTGGTATGCAAAGGTTGGTTGGCTTTGGTCTTGTTTTTTTGTGTGTAGAGGTTTGTGTGGTGTGTGTGTCTTTGTCATTAATAGTAAGACTAGTTAAGAGAGTTGGGAATGACCCCATTATAAGAGTGGTACTTGCTATGTAAATAATAAAGTAAATGCTTATAGTGTTGTTTTTAATGGGGTTTACAGTTGTAGTAGTTTTGATGAGGTGTTTTTTGAAGCTTGGTAGGTGGTTAGGTTGAATGGTTGTCGTTTGGGGTTGTATGGTGAATGCTGTGGGGGTTTCTTTGAGGGTTTATAATAGTGTTGGGGTGGTTAATTGTGATTTTGGGGAAGTGTTTTGTTATGATGAGGTTTCTTGTGGGCTTGTTTGGTTGTTAGTTGTTGTAGTTAGTTTAAGGTTGTTGGCTAGTATAGATGACATGGTACGTAAAAACATAGAGTGGAGGTTTTTGTGGTTAGTGGTAGGTTTAGAGGTTGTTTTGGTGTTTTGTTTTATTGTTGATTCTATAATTGCGTTTTATGTTTTTTTTGAGGGTAGATTGATTCCAATTTTATTTATTGTTTGCTGTTGAGGTTATCAACCAGAGCGGTTGCAGGCTAGTAAGTACGTTATGCTTTATATAGTCGTAGCATCGTTACCTTTATTGGTTTGTGTTATGAAGCTATTCTCTTTTGAGGGTAGTGATAGGTTTGTTTATTTTTATTCTGGCGGTAGCGATGGTTTACAGGTGAGATTTTTGGAGTTCTTTGGAGTGAGTCTGGCTTTTTTTGTAAAGTCTCCTGTGTATGGAGTACATTTATGGTTACCTAAAGCTCATGCTGAGGCTCCGGTTGGTGGTTCTATACTCTTGGCTGGTGTTCTGTTGAAATTAGGCGGGTATGGGTTAATTCGTTTTGGATGGTTTTTGTGTGGTTTTAGTGGGGTTGTTTTGAATGGCGTAATTTGTTTGTGTGTTTTGGGTGGTATTTTTGCAAGTATAGTATGCTGTGTTCAGATTGATGTTAAGGGTTTGATTGCTTATTCTTCTATTGGACATATAAGTTTAGTTGTAAGAGGGGTAATGTGTGGGAGATATTGAGGGTTAAAGGGTGGGGTTTTTTTGATATTGGCTCATGGGTTAAGCTCATGCGGAATGTTTTTTTTGGCTAGGAATTTAAGTAAGTTATGTAGCTCACGGATGCTTTTTGTGATTCGTGGTGGGGTTGGTAATTTATTTGGTGTTAATTTTTGGTTAGTTGTCATATGTGGGTTTAATGCAGGGGTGCCGTTGTCCTTAAATTTTTTAAGTGAGGTTATATTGTATGTCGCTTTAGTTAGGTATTCGTTGGTGTTTAGTGTCTTTATTGGGGTTTTAAGATTTTTGTCTTGCTTATATTCGTGGTTTTTTTTATTGCGGTACGCAGGTTGGAGGTTACCCATTTTGGGTTTATTCTTCATCGTTTGGGGTTTCAGGGTTTTATGTGGAGAGAGTGGTTTGTTTACCTGTTACTTTTTTTCTGGTTAGGTTATGCTTTGTTTTGAGGTGTGTAGTTTAGTGGGGGGGTTTTTATACAATAATATTATTTGCTTGATGTAACGTTTATGGTTGGTCGTATGGCTTTTTTATCATTGTTGAGAATGGTTGTTACGATGGTTATGGATAGTGCTAAGGTGCACACTATTAGAAGTAAGAATCTACTATTTTGTGAGAAGAATAATAAGATGAGGTTTGTTGGGTGTTGGTATTGATTATGTGTATTGATAATTATTGGGGTCGGGGTTATTAAGAGTGCTGAAAAAATGCTTAAGGTTAAATTATTAATTAGTTGGCCTATTTGTGGTTTTAAGTGGAAAATGGCGTTGGGGGACAAAGAGGAGATGTATGTGAACATGATAAGTACTCCACCCACTAGTACCATGAAAAGTATGTAGGCATACCATGTTGAGAAAGTTGATAGTGTCATACAAAGGCAAGTACTTAGAGAAATAACCTTAATTGTGAGGATTAGGGGGTGTGGTGTGAGGGCTCTATCAAATAAAAGTACTGCTGTGGCAGAGATGAAGAAATATAGTGTTATGTATGCTGACCTTTATGAGGACTTATGTGCTTGGAAGGCAATTGTACTAATGGGATACTTTCAGCATTTGGTTTTATGCACATTGGTTGGTAAAATGTTACCCCAAAGTAAAAAAGATTACGGTGATGAGAAGAGTGAAACTTAATGTTGTTGGGGTTAGTACTTTTCATGCTGTGTATATTATTAAATCATATCGGTATCGTGGTGTTCTTCCACGAATTAATAAGAATAGTGAGATAAAGAGAAGTGATATTCTAATGGAGTTTATTAGTAGAACCCTTGAGAGAATTCCTATGAAGAGGATATCTAAATATTCCCTTATAATAAGGGCAGAAAATTTTACTCTTGAGTATTCTACGTTGAATCCTGACACCAGTTCTGACTCCCCCTCTGAAAAATCAAATGGGGTTCGGTTGGTTTCTGCTAACATAATTACTAATCATGTTGCGGTTATTGGGATGATTAGTGTTCATTTGAAGGATAAGTGTGATTTTTCGTTTAAGGCTCTTAAGTCTAAAGTGTACCCAATAGCTCTAAAGAAAATTATGGTTAGAATTATAGGAATTTCGTATGAAATTCTTTGTGCTATGGTTCGAATAGCTCCAATGAGGGCGTATTTTGAATTGGTGCCTCATCCCGCTAAAATAATGCTATAGGACTTTGTCGCTAGAATACAAATTAGTAGAAGTAAACCAAGTGGCTTGTGGGTAATTAGGTGCGAAGATGGGTACAGGTACCATATGGTGAGAGATAAAGTGAGTAAAGTGACAGGGGCCAGGAAGGTTAGAATTGTGTTTGATGCTTTAGGTGTTACTGTGGTTTTTGTTATTAACTTTAAAGCGTCTGCTATGGGTTGAGTTAGTCCAGCAACTCTAGATTTATTTGGTCCTTTGCGAAGTTGTATGAAAGCTAAGGATTTTCGTTCTAGTAGGGTTAGATAGGTTATGGCGATAATGCTTAGTATTAAGTTTGGTAATAGTTGGGCGATGGAGGTTAATACTCTAATTATTATGATGGGGGAAGAGGCAGTCGCCTCATTGTTAGGTCTTAGGGCTAAGGCACTTTTCTGCCATTCCCCTATGATTATGATGAGGGTAGATGAGGTGGATAGCCAGTTTTTTGGTGTAAGCAAAAGGTATTAGGAATTATACTATCATCTATCGTTGTGTAAGCGGGATTTTTAACAGTTGGGAAGTGTCAAAGAGGAATAAAGTTCTTATTTTTTACTTCATCAAAGTAACCCGTTCATCCGGCGTGACACTTGGTGTAAACCCTGGCTTAAAAGCTTTAATAAAGTTGCAGTTTATTGTAATAATGAGTCGTATATACTACAGGGTTTTGGTGTTGTATTGAAGGTGGAATAATTATTTCCACTACATAATTCAAATTTATATGTGCAAAGTAAGTGCTACACTACCCTTCATGGAAGTTATTGACTAATCAAGAGTATTTTGTTTATAAAATTAATGTTATAAATAAAATAAACGGAATTCGTACAATGGGCATGGAATGGGTACGGTGGGTATAGGAAATAGACCGTAATAATAAAATGGTAAAATAAAGATAAAAGTGATATATAAATGGGGGGTAGAGTGCAAAGTAGTTTAATAGTGTAAGAATACTGGGTTGTGATCCTAGAGGTGATTTAGTATCATAGATCTTTTGCTATGTAAATGAAAAGGAGAAGGGTTGTGAGGGTCAAGAGAGGGGGGGGGTTGTGACGGTAGAAAAAAAATAAAATTAGCGGTTGATTGTTGCCAATATTTGGGGGGGGTTATAGGGGGGGGGTGTTTTTTGTTATTAGTTAGATTTATGTTAACCAGTGTGATGTTGGGAATATTTGCAGACTCCACTTTGATGCTTATCGAGTGGGAATATTTTAAGTTATGTGGGCTTTGTTTTAGGGTGTTAATTATGGTTGATTTGTTTGGGGTTCTTTTTTCTTCTTTAGTGTGTTTAATTGGGGGTTGTGTACTTGTTTTTAGGGTTAGTTATATGGGGGGAAGTAAGTTTATGGGTGAATTTTTTTATTTAACTATGTGTTTTATTCTAGTGATAAATTTTTTAATTTTTATTCCGTGTTTAGTGTTTTTACTGGTTGGTTGAGATCTTTTAGGGGTGATTTCTTTTTTACTAGTGATTTACTACCAAAGTAAGAGGTCTGTAAGTGCTGGGATAATGACTGTTTTGGTTAATCGTATTGGTGATATTTTATTATTACTTTCTGTTGGTTTAGGGTCTAGGTTTGGGGGTTGGGATGGTTTTAACGCGAGTGAGTCAGGGATTAGTAGTTTAGTGGTAGTGGTAGGTGTACTGTTAGTTATGGCTGCTATAACTAAAAGGGCGCAGTTCCCTTTTTCTGTATGGTTACCTGCTGCTATAGCGGCTCCTACACCGATTTCTGCTTTGGTTCACTCTTCTACTTTAGTTGTTGGGGGGGTTTATTTGTTGTTTCGGTATTACTCATTTTTAGGGGCTATTGATGGGTTATTACTTTCTTTGAGGAAAGTTGGTTGCTTGACGTTGTTGGTGGCTAGTTTTATGGCTTGTTTTGAGTTTGATATTAAAAAGTTGGTTGCTTTATCTACGTTGGGGCATTTGGGGTTTATGATTTATGTCTTGGGTCTTGGGTATCCTGTGTTTAGGTTTTTTCATATGCTTAGACATGCTATGTTTAAGGCTTTGTTATTTTTGTGTGTTGGGTATTATATTCATAATACTGGGCATTATTTACAGGATGCTCGTCAGTTGTGTGGGATTGGGTGGGTAAGTTCACCAGTGCTTGTTTCTTGTTCGGTAGTTGGGTTTAGGTCTCTTTGCGGGTTACCTTACTTGAGGGGGTTTTACTCTAAGCATGCTATTTTGGAGAGCTCTATTTCGTCGTTGGGGGGTGGGTTTGAGCTTTTGTGTTTGGTGTTTGGGGCCGCGGTTAGGTGTTTTTACTCTGTATGGGTTTTATTGTGAGTTGTATTTGGGGCTTGTGGGAGGTATTATTTGGGGGGTGTTAGTTGTGATGATCGGTTTGTAGTATCAGTTTACTTGTTGGCAATGGGTAGGGTTTTTTTGGGGTATTTGGGGCAGAGAGTTTTGGTTGAGTTTTGTGATATTTTTGTTATTAGGTTTGACAGGAAGATGGTTTTGTTTTTGTCGACGAGAGTTGTAGGTGTTGTATCAACTATTGGTTGATTTATGGTTTGGTTTTACAGAAATTACAGTAGAGAGATTAGATCGAGAAAAACTTTTTTGTTTTTTAGGAGTATGTGGTTTTTGAAATATTTGTTTGGGCGTATACCAAGGTTTTGGTGAGTAAATAGCGTGGGGTTGGTAAAGGTTCTTGAGGTTGGGTGAATTGAGTCGTTGAGGGTGGGTGTTTTTGGTGGGCTTAGGTTGTTGAGGGGGTGAGTTTGGTCTTTAGAGCGTATCAGTATTTTGGTACTTGTGCGAGTAGGGGTGGTAATTATTCTTTTTATATTTACCCTCTGGTCGTAGGTTTATTTATAAATTTTTTGTTTAGATGAGAAGTGTTGAGGGAGGGTTACTTTGAACCGTGTTAACATTTTCAGTGTTATGCTTTGTAGGATGGTAAGCTACTCTCTCGCGTGGGTATTATGGGTTGGGGTTGTCTTGGGAAATGAGTATGTCCCATGGTTTTCCTAGGGCTGGGATAGAGATAATTAAGAGAAAGTATACGAATGTTATGAGTTGTCTGATTTCTGTGAATGGAGTTTCGGTTGGAACTCTGCCTAACCATGTGAGGATTAGGAATGAGTTAATGAATAGTCAGAATAAAATCTGATTTGTTGGATAGAAGGCTATGCTTGCTATGGTGTTGCAGTGTAGGATTGGTATTATGTATAGGATTGTAATGGCTAATGTTATAGCCAGTACTCCGCCTAATTTATTGGGGATGGCTCGTAGGATTGCATATGCAAATAGGAAGTACCATTCAGGTTGAATGTGGGTTGGTGTTGATATAGGATTAGCTTTAATAAAGTTTTGGGGGTCAGACACTAAAAGTGGAAATAGTAAGGCAATAAGTCCGGTAAGTGTAAAGAGTATAATAAACCCAACTGTGTCTTTTAGTGTGAAGAATGGATGAAATGGGACGATGTGAGTGTTTCTTCTGAATCCTAGTGGGTTGTTTGATCCTTTTTCATGTAAGAATGCGAGGTGGATAATTGTTAGTGCCAGGATCACGAAAGGAAGAACAAAGTGGAAAACGAAAAAACGATTTAATGTGGAGTTTGAAACAGTGAAGCCACCTCAAATTCATTTTACTAGGGAGTCTCCTAACCTAGGAATGGCTGATAGGAGATTGGTGATCACCGTTGCCCCTCAGTAAGATATTTGTCCTCATGGAAGAACATACCCCAGAAAGGCTGTTGCTATTAGCACTAATAGAAGTCTTGTTCCAGACATTCACACTATTGTGCGTAAATATGAGCCATAGTAGATACCTCGACCAACGTGTGTGTATACACATATAAAGAATAGTGATGCTCCTGCCATGTGTATGTTTCGTAATAGTCAACCGAAGTTGACGTCTCGTATAATGTGCACTACGGAGTAAAAGGCGTATTCTGTGTTAGGGATATAGTGAATTGCTAGAAAGATCCCTGTTAGGATTTGGATGACTAAGCATAAACCTAGTAGAGAGCCCATATTTCATAGAGTTGATAGGTTCACTGGGGTTGGGAGGTCGTAGATTGAGTTATTCAGTAAGCTTATTATTGGGTTAGATTTACGAATCGGTATAGACATGAAATTTATCAAAAAGTTAGCGGTCGGTAAAATTAAGACTCCCAAGGTCTTCGTTTTTTTTAAACTACTTTTTGGCGGGTAAGCGAGTTGATCGCGGTCTACTAGTTAACAGCCAGTTGCTTTAATGTGGGAAGCTTTTACCCAGTGGCAAGTAAAGGATTTATCTTTTGCTTTTAATCCTAAGTTAAAGGTATTTAGTTGTTTATACTAACTTGCAGTATTTATCTGTTTTGGGTAATGGTAAGTTAGTAGATGATGTATTTAGTGGCACTTTTATTAGTGTGGCTCTTTAGGTCCTTTCGTACAATAAGGAGTCTGTTTTGTGGGGAAGATAGAATCCAACCTAGCTCTCGCCGGTCTTAACTCAGCTCATGTAGGGTCTTTGCAGTCGAACAGACTGGCAGATATCTTAGCGGCTGCGCCAAGCTGCTTCCCTAAGCCAACATCGAGGTCGCAAACCCAGCTTTTGATGCGTACTCTTAAGCTGGATTACGCTGTTATCCCCGGGGTAACTGCAGTTGTGGTCTATATCAAATTTTATATTTTTTTGTTATGTTCGGTTGGAAGTTGAGATTGTTCCATGGTTGCCCCAACCAACCTGAATAACTTTGTGGTCTATATTTAAGAGCTGGAGGTTCAGGGAGTTCCGCGGGGTCTTTTTGTCTTTCTCTTTTATTTAAGCCTTTTCACTTAATAGGAAAATTTTCTAGTCGTAAGAGATAGAGCTTCTCTTTGTTTTGCCATTCACTGGCTCCTAATTAGGAAGCTAATTATTACGCTACCTTAGCACGCTCACGCTAACGCGGCCATTTAATATAAAGGTATCATTGGGCAGGCAGTATCTTTTATGTGGGGTACTCAAAAGACGATGTTTTTGGTAAACAGGCAAAGAGATTATTTGCCGAGTTCATTACTTACGGTTATTGGTTATGGTGGTTGTTTGTTGAAATGTTATTTATTTGCTTGTTCTTATTTGTGTTTTTTGATACTAATAGTTGCCGGTTCGTTATAAGTGTTATATTGGTTTATAGGGTTCCTTTATTGAAGAGAGTGATTTATTGGGTATGTGGTGGTGTTAATGTTTTCGTTCCCTTTAACGGGTGTTGTTGGCTGTTTTTAGGCCTATTTTAGGACATTTAATTTGATTTTACTTCTATTGAAACTTAAATGGGCTTATCCCCATTTAGGTTTCTCTTACATGGGGGTATAGTGGTAAATTTTCTGTGTAAGGTGATACTTATATATCTTTTAGGAGCAACCAGCTATCAAATGGCTCGTAAGGTATTTTGCTTGCTATTATTAGCTATTTTTTAATATTGAAACATTAAAGGTAAATTATGGGTTTGTTAATAGTAGCTCTCCATTTTTCGGGAGACGGTTGTTGACTGTTGAGTGTTGCAACTACATGATGCAAAAGGTAGAGGAGTTTACTCTTTCTTATGTGTAAGTACTGAATGTTATCCCTTGCGGTATTTAATGTGAATAGTGCGGAGGGTTGTTAAAAAGTACTAACTCTGGTAAATAATTTTATATATTATATGTGGTGTATAGTGATTGATTGGTTTGTGCAATGGGCTTTTAGCCATTGAAAGATTTACAGTCTTTTGCCTAGGTTCGGCCACTTTGCTTGGTTAAAGTTAGCCTCTGGGTGTGTTTACCTTCTGCGATTTACAAGACCGCTGCATTGAAAGCTTCTGGAGGCTTGGTTCTCGAAGTTTCAGGTACTGTGGTTAAGTTAAAAGCTTAATGCCTTGTCTCGGCCATCGAGAAGGTTTAGGGGCAACTTCCGTTACCCCTACTGTGTTACGACTTATCCTGGGTTAGTAATAGGAGTGACGGGCGATTTGTACGCGTTTCATATCTTGTTCAGGCCATAATAGTGTTGTGGTCTTACTTTTAAGTCCTTCCTTATTGTAGAGATGTCAATCTACTTGGGAGAAATAGTAATTTTCTGTATCCCATGAGCCGCTTTATATAGGCTGTGTGTCACCTGTTTTATTGAGTTCGAGTAGGACTCTAATGTCTTCTTTTAATGCTTTACGTGCGGAGACATTAACGGCCATACACAAGCTGTGTAACTAATAAAGCTTTGATATTCGTGGGTTATCGAATTAAGCCACAGGATCCCCTAATAGGGTGTGAAACACCGCCACGCTCTTTAATTTTTAAATTTTCATTTTTAGTGTTTTGTCGGTTGGGCCACTCGATAATGGGGTATCTAATCCCTGTTTCGTGAGTGTGGTTTGTTGAGACATGTTTATTAGGTCTGTTTGGGTGTAAACTTAAGGTAGAAATTTTACCTATATCTTTGTGATTATGATCTTAACGGGATTAGTTTGACTCTTGTATATTTGTAGCAGTTAATTTAAAGTAGGGGTCTAACCGCGACTGCTGGCACCACTTTTAATCACTTTTGTTGGCTATTTCTATAGCTTAGTTTCCTAACTTGGATAATATAAGTCATTGGTGTTGTGGGCATGGCCTTTAGGGTGAATGTAAGTCCTATTTCTTTAGGTTGATAGTAATCATATTTAATGGTTATACTTAAACCGTGAGTTATTCACAATAAACGAAAGTTACCATATGAAGTTTAATAGCTAGAACTAACTTAGCATTAGAGCGAAGTGCTTGGAAAGGAGAGAATTTATAAATTCTTACTACGGGCCGAAACCGTATTGCTCGCTTAGCTTTCTTCTTAGTATTAGGTTAATTTGGTAGAGACTGGTTTTTGTCCAATTAAAGCTTTGAAGGCTATTAGTTTCATGTTAACTTAAGTCTCTTTTGGTAAGTTGGTTATGTTTAAATAGTAAGTGTTTTATATAATAAGAGAGGTTTGTCATTTTTGGGTTATGAGCCCACTAGCTTGAGTTTAGCTTATCTTATTGGTGGGTGTTTGTTATCATGTGAGTGGTAGTCAGAAGAATTGGGTTATGATGAGTAGTGTGTATATTGGTTTTATGTAGAATGTTTTTACTGAGGGTTGTTGAGAGGGGGTTTGGGGGATAGTTATTAATGTTACTGTAAGGGCTAGGTAAAAGTGTATTCTGATTGCGGCACTTAAAATGAGGGGTATGATAGTGATTTTGAGTGTTCTTAGTAAGATTGAGGTGATAATTGGGATTTTTGTTGCAAACATTGCTATTGGTGGTATTCCTGCGATGGATAGAAGTCTTAGTGTTAAGATTAGTTGGTCGTGTTTATCGGTTATTAGGGATGTTATAACTATGCTGTGTGTTTTGGTTATATGTTTTTTTATGAGTAGTATGATTGGGGTAATTGTTAGGATGTATGCGCCAAGGTAGTTGATGGTTAGGATTAGATTGAGTGTTGATCTTATTAAAAGTCATCCTAAATGGTTGATTGAGGAGAATGATATCAGGATGAGAAGATTTGTTTGGTTTAGTCCTGCGATTCTGCCCCATAAAGCTCTTATTATTGCTGAGGCAATAACGATGGGTGGGTATGAGAGTTGAGGATTTGTTAGCAGGAGAAGTGGTATGACTTTTTGTCAGGTAAGAAGAATAAGTCCGGCTGTTATGTTAATTGAGTATATCACTGGGGGGAACCATATGTGTATGGGAGCACTTCCCAACTTTAAAAGTAAGGCGATTCTTGTTAGTGGTCTGGATTGGATTTTGGCATAGGTTAAGAAAGCTGAGGTTAGGAATATGCTTGATCCTAGGGTTTGTGGGATTAGGTACTTAATGGAGGTTTCTGTATCTGTAATATTATGGGTGTCTATGATAATTGGGATGAAGGTGAGTGAATTCAGTTCTATTATTAGTCATACAAATAGTATGTTTCTTGATGTGTTAGCGAGTAAAGTTGTTGAGAAGACAAAAAAAATGTAGAGTTGAGTTTGCGTTTTCGTGGGTCAGTTACATTTGAGTTAGTGTTTTCGGTTTGAAAGTCCGACGTAAGTGTCTATACTAAACTGACGTCTAAATTTTGGTTAGAGAAGCAAAAGGAGTTGAACCTCTTTTTCCTGTGGTTAGAAGCCCCAGATTGGTCTGCCGCATCTCTTGTTAGGTGAAAGAGAAGATGGACGAGTTGAACGTCCTGTTTTCTGTTTTCAAGGCAGATGTGTTCCTTTAATCTTCTTTGTTTTAATAGTGTATGTGGGTTTGTGTTTTGGGTTGCGGGGTGTTACCCTATTTCTAAGTGCAAGTTAGGTCTTTTAGTATAAAGTACGTAACCAATGTGGGTTTCTGTTAATCGATTAGTTTTTGTTTAATTAGGTTGTTGGTAAAATTAGTAAACTGACGGTTTTCTATGTAGTGTATGGTAGTAATTGCTGTTTTATGTAGGTTGGTTTTTGTTTTGATGGTGTTTGGTTTGGCTTGGGTTTTTAGTTTTCGTAGAGGGTGTTTACATGATTTAAGTAGCCCTTTTGAGTGTGGGTTTGATCCTCTTGGGTCTTCTCGTGTTGGGTTTTCTTTGCGATTTTTTGGTCTTATAGTTATTTTTGTTGTTTTTGATTTTGAGACTGTATTGTTGGTGCCTTGTGTATTTTGGTTGAGATTGGATGGGTTGGGGGGTGATATTGTTGGGGTTTTGGGTTTTGTTAGGTTTTTGGTGGTTTTGTTGATTGGGGTTTTGTACGAGATGACAGAGGGTATTTTAGAGTGGAAGTGTTAAGGTGGAAATGAGCTTTTGAAGTCAGTTTGGGTTACAAGAAGGAATTACTGCTATTGGGATGGAGGTGCAGGGTTTGTATGACTATGGGATGCTTATTCTTGTGTTGGTTTTTAGATTTGTGAGGTATAGGATGTTTAAGGTTTTAGTGAGGAGTTTTTCTAGTCGGGTTTGTTTAGAGAGGCAGTGGTTGGAGGTTGTGTGGACTGTTGTACCATTTGGCCTTTTATTGGCTTTAGGGTTGCCAAGGATTAAGTTGCTTTATATAATGGATGAGGTTGATATTCCTGAGGTTACTGTTAAGGTTATTGGTCATCAATGGTATTGAAGGTATGAGTATATGGATTTTCGTGGGGGGCAATATAGGTATGATTCTTATATGGTTCGTGATTCTTCACTTGAGGAGGGAAATTATCGTTTGTTAGAGGTGGATAATCGGTGTGTTGTTTCTTGTTTGTTGCAAATGCGTGTTTTGGTTACTTCTGAAGATGTGGTACATTCGTGGGCTGTTCCTTCTGCTAGGGTTAAGGTTGATGGAGTTCCTGGGCGGATTAATCAGGTTGGTTTGTGTTTTTTGTATCCTGGTGTGTTTTATGGGCAGTGTAGGGAGTTGTGTGGGGTTAATCACTCATTTATGCCTATTTGTGTGGAGGCTGTGTCTGGTAAAGTTTTTGGTGATTGAATTGTTGATAGCCATAATGGGGATGTAAATGTTTCTGGTGGTTCTGGCGGAGATGGCGGGTATTGCTCAATAGTGTTGAGTGCTATTCGTTATGTAGTTTGGGGAACTTTGAAGGTTATTGGGTTTTTGGTGGGGTATTATAGGGAGAGGTAGTTTTAGGTAAAGAGTTGGTAGGTTTGTTATATGTTATGCGTTGAATATTTTCCACTAATCATAAAGATATTGGGACGCTATATATAGTGTCTTCTGTTTGGTGGGGTTTGGTTGGTTTGTCTTTAAGAGTTTTGATTCGGGTGGAGTTGGGGCATCCTGGTGGTGTGATGTGTGATGACCAGTTGTATTACTCAATTGTGACTTCTCATGCTTTTATTATGATTTTTTTTTTAGTTATGCCTGCTATAATGGGCGGTTTTGGGAATTGATTTGTTCCGATTATATTAGGGAGTCCAGATATGTCATTTCCTCGGTTAAATAATGTGAGTTTTTGGCTTTTGGTAGGTTCTGGTTTATTGATTGGGTGGTCTATGGTTGTGGAGAGTGGGTGTGGTACTGGGTGAACTATTTATCCTCCTTTGTCTAGTAAAGTTTATCATTCTAGAGTTTGTGTGGATGTTTTAATCTTTTCTTTACATTTGGCTGGGGCTTCTTCTATTATAGGTTCTTTGAATTTTATCACTACGATTTTAAACATACGTGTTGATGCGATATACGCGGAGCGTATAAGTTTGTTTGTTTGGTCTGTTTTGTGTACTGCAGGTTTGGTATTGTTATCTTTTCCTGTTTTGGCTGGTGCTATTACTATGTTGTTGACTGATCGTAATTTTAATACTTCGTTTTTTGATCCGTCTGGGGGTGGGGATCCAATTCTTTTTATGCATTTGTTTTGGTTTTTTGGGCATCCTGAGGTGTATATTATTATTCTTCCCGCTTTTGGGGTTGTTTCTCATGTTATTCTGTATTATTCAGGGAAGAAGATTGTCTTTGGTCAATTGGGAATGGTTTATGCTATTCTTAGAATTGGGGTGATAGGTTTTGTTGTGTGGGGGCATCATATGTTTACGGTTGGGTTAGATGTTGATACTCGTGCTTATTTTACTGGGGCTACTATAATTATTGCTATTCCTACTGGGATTAAAGTGTTTAGATGGTTAAGGACTATTAGTGGATCTGTGGTTAGGCTTGAGCCTGCTATGATATGAGCGTTAGGGTTTGTTTTTTTGTTTACTTTAGGTGGTATTACTGGGGTTGTGTTGTCTAATTCTTCGTTGGATGTGGTGTTACATGATACTTATTATGTAACTGCGCATTTTCATTATGTGTTAAGGATAGGGGCTGTTTTTGGGTTGTTTTCTGGCTTTTGTTACTGGTATCCGTTGATGGTTGGAGTTACTTTGCAACCTGTTTGGCTTAAGGTTCAATTTTATTTGATATTTGTTGGTGTTAATTTGACTTTTTTTCCTCAACATTTTTTGGGTCTTGCAGGTATGCCTCGGCGATATTCTGATTATGCTAGGGTTTATTTTGTGTGGAATGCTGTGTCTTCTTGGGGGTCACTTTTGTCTGTGGTTTCTGTGTTTTGATTTTTTTGTTGCTTGATGGAGTCTTTTATTAGTTGTCGTGGGGTTGTGTTTAGTGGGGCATTGAGGGTGTCTTTAGAGTGACATGATATTATGTTTCCTGGGGGTTTTCACTCTTATAGTCAGGCTATTAAAGGTGTAATGGCGT